GATAAGAAATTTGACTCCTGTCAATTCAATGGGATGAATTGAATTCTGATGATACTGAATCGGATCAATATTATGAATAACAATATCTGATCTATCAAATCGATTCATCGTCGAGAATTGAATAGTATAACATAGGAAAATCTTTTATTTTATCCATACTAAATCCGAAATGGGATTCTTTATCGGATCAGGAATTCCATTGAATTTTTCATCCTTTTTTCCACTTTTTTTCTTTTCCATAACCTACTGTCTTCCTTATACAATTCTCTTTCCTTATACTTATACATACAATTATGAGATATTATATGACCCGGTATTCTATGGGTCACACAGATCCAAACAGTAGAAGTGAGATGGAAAAAAGGACGGGTGTTAAGTGGAAAAGATCTAATATTCCAACAAATTTACTAAAAAGGGGCGTTGCTTGGTCTTTTATTTTATTAGTATCTCTTCTTCTTTCTTGGATTGAGACTAGAACGCATACATCAAAAATTCAATGTGCAATTTGCATGAGAATAGATAGATTGTTTCCAATTAGTCATTGAGGATACACAAACAAAGTCGAGGCTAGAAAGGGTATGGTTTAACCTGAGAGGTATTCTGTCGAGGTAATTATGTTAAGTTCATTGTGTATCGTACAATAAACGAATACAATTTGTGTATGTACTCCCGGTAAAAATAGGGGAACTCTATTCCATTTCATTGTTCAAGAGCAATTGAAAAAGAAAGTCAGACGAGACGAGTATGGTATCTCTTAAAATACTGAATATAGTAATGCCACCGATTGTACCAACTTACATATGTCTCCCCTTATCAATCGGTATTAGTGAAAGAAATTGAAATTCCCGTACTTGTCTGATGATAAATGCGACACGAAAAACAAAAAAAAATAAGGATCCCCCGCTGGGGATTAGATCTTGCTACCTGTCCCCCCTTTCACAGAAAATGGAGAGATGAATTTATCAATTCATCGGATCCTAGTTCGGGACTGACGGGGCTCGAACCCGCAGCTTCCGCCTTGACAGGGCGGTGCTCTGACCGATTGAACTACAATCCCAGCAAGGTGTATGGCATACATATTCTTACTAGTTTGATGAGAACATTCTATTCGTTGTGTTGTAACAGAAACACGAATGATATACTGAATATCCACATAGATATGGAATATAGTGAGAGCGACACGGATTACTAGTAACGAGTGGTTATTTTATTGCCAAAAAAATGGATAATCAATTTCTCAATGAGAAAAAAGAACTAGATTCATGATACTTAATCTTAATTAAGATTAAGTATCATGAATCTAGATAGTTAGAAAAATCAGAACGAATGAGAAAAACATGGATAGAGAAAAAATTGACTCTTTCTCTTCATTTCTACGGATCAGGCATTTCTGTTTCTGGAGAACAAATTGGTTATTTCATATTCATGGAGCAACGAATTATTGGGCCGAGCTGGATTTGAACCAGCGTAGACATATCGTCAACGAATTTACAGTCCGTCCCCATTAACCGCTCGGGCATCGACCCAGGAAGAATTAATTCTAGATTTATTGATAATCTACGATCAACTTCCTCTCTACCCCCAGGGGAAGTCGAATCCCCGCTGCCTCCTTGAAAGAGAGATGTCCTGAACCACTAGACGATAGGGGCATATCCACCCGACCGTCATCATACTATGATAATCATCATCATAGTATGATAATAGTATGAACAGTTTTTGGGAATTGTCAATAGAATCTAATGGTATGACCAGATCCGAAAAGTCTTTCCTACTTTTATGTTATGATTTCATAGAATTTTTTTTTATTTGATGGTTCTTGTATGAACCCCTATGCATATATGTATATGCATATATATATGCATTAGACTCATAATGGCAAATTCATGAATTGAATAAAACGGGCCCTTTTAACTCAGCGGTAGAGTAACGCCATGGTAAGGCGTAAGTCATCGGTTCAAATCCGATAAAGGGCTTTTCCACTAAACTCAAGATTTAGTCTTCGTTTTTCAGCGGAAAACAGAGATATTTTTTTTTCTAAAAAAGGAAAAAGGTAACCACCTTTATAATGAGTTTTGATTATTATGAGTTATAGTTAGAAAGTTGAACATTTATTCATTATCATAATAACTAATTGCACTTATTAGGAGTAGTCTACCCTGTAGTGACATAGTAGTCCTCTTCATGTCTCATTATTCACATTTTTGGTCCTGGGATATAATAGAAATATTCTAGAATATTCTAGATATCCAATCCCTATTATTAATAACCAAACCAAAGTATTCTTACTTCTCCATTGTTCTTATCAAACCCACCATAAAATTAAAAATCAAGAAAAAGTAAGTGGACCTGACCCATTGAATAATGACTATATCAGCTATTCTGATATTTAAATTCGATATAGATTAATTCGATATAGATTAAATTGTACAAGCGGATTGATTTTTTTTATTTCCTTAGACCACGCAAGGCAAGAATTTGTCGATATTTCCGATTTAATCTT